TTGCTATCGAGCATTTCCTTTGTATTCGACAATTTTCGCAACAAATTTCGCCATATTTCACCCTTTTTTATTATTATGAGACTCAATCCTACTGCTTCTAGCCTTGGGGATTCCACCCTTCAAAAAAAAAAACAGGGACGTATCGCCCAAATAATTGGTCCGGTATTGGATGTAGTCTTTCCCAAGGGCAAGATGCCCTATATTTATAACGCCCTAGTAGTCCAGGGTCGAGATACTGCCGGTCAACAAATTAACGTGACCTGTGAGGTACAACAATTATTAGGAAATAATCGAGTTAGAGCTATCGCTATGAGTGCTACAGATGGTCTAATGAGAGGGATGGAAGTGATTGACACGGAGGCTCCTTTGAGTGTTCCAGTCGGCGGAGCGACTCTAGGACGAATTTTCAACGTACTGGGAGAGCCTATTGATAATTTAGGCCCTGTAGATACTCGGACAACGTCCCCTATTCATAGATCTGCGCCCGATTTTATTGAGTTAGATACAAAATTATCTATTTTTGAAACAGGAATTAAAGTAGTGGATCTTTTAGCCCCCTATCGCCGTGGAGGAAAAATAGGATTATTCGGGGGGGCTGGAGTGGGTAAAACAGTACTCATTATGGAATTGATCAACAACATTGCCAAAGCTCACGGAGGTGTATCCGTATTTGGCGGAGTAGGCGAGCGTACTCGTGAAGGAAATGATCTTTATAAGGAAATGAAAGAATCCGGAGTAATTAATGAAGAAAAGATTGCGGAATCTAAAGTAGCCCTAGTCTACGGTCAAATGAACGAACCGCCGGGAGCTCGTATGAGGGTTGGTTTGACTGCCCTAACTATGGCGGAATATTTCCGCGATGTTAATAAACAAGACGTACTTTTATTTATCGACAATATCTTCCGTTTCGTCCAAGCAGGATCTGAAGTATCCGCCTTATTGGGTAGAATGCCCTCTGCTGTGGGTTATCAACCCACCCTTAGTACCGAAATGGGTTCTTTACAAGAAAGAATTACTTCTACAAAAAAGGGGTCCATCACTTCTATTCAAGCTGTTTATGTACCTGCAGACGATTTGACCGACCCTGCCCCTGCCACGACATTTGCACATTTAGATGCTACTACTGTACTATCAAGAGGATTAGCTTCCAAGGGTATATATCCAGCAGTAGATCCTTTAGATTCAACCTCAACTATGCTTCAACCTCGAATCGTCGGCGAGGAACATTATGAAATTGCGCAAAGGGTTAAGCAAACCTTACAACGTTACAAAGAACTTCAGGACATTATAGCTATCCTCGGGTTGGACGAATTATCCGAAGAGGATCGCTTAACCGTAGCAAGAGCACGAAAAATTGAGCGTTTCTTATCACAACCCTTTTTTGTAGCGGAAGTCTTTACAGGTTCTCCGGGGAAGTATGTTGGTCTGGCAGAAACAATTCGAGGATTTAATTTGATTCTTTCCGGAGAATTTGATGGTCTTCCTGAGCAGGCCTTTTATTTGGTAGGTAACATCGACGAAGCTACTGCGAAGGCTACGAAGTTAGAAAAGGAGAGTAATTTGAAGAAATGACCTTAAATCTTCGTGTACTAACCCCTAAGCGAATTCTTTGGGATTCAGAAGTGAAAGAAATAATTTTATCCATTGATAATGGAAAAATTGGCGTATTACCAAACCACGTCCCTCTTGTCACAGGATTAGATATGGGCATTTTGAAAATACGCCGTAACGATCAATGGGTCACGATAGCTCTGATGGGTGGTTTCGCTAGAATCCTCAATAATGAGATTATTGTTTTCGCACATGATGGGGAAAAGGTTAGTGACATTGATCCACAAGAAGCTCAGCAAACTCTTAAAATAGCGAAAGATAACTTGAGGGAAGCTGAAGGGAAAGTGGAAGAAACAATCGAGGCGGATCTAGCTCTAGCTGTCAAACGAGCTGAGCTACGAGTAGAGGCTGTCAATGCTATTTCGTAACGAGTTAGTACGTACAAATAGAAGAGCCCGCGCAACTTTTGCATAAACAGAAGTTCTACGCCCTTGATTCTGATTCTACCGATTGATTGCATAGAGTCAAATAGGGAATCAATCGGATTCTAAGCCAAGGAAGAATAAGATAAGAATTTTGCAAAAAAAAACGAATAAATAGAATAAAAAAGAAATCAAATAAGGAAGGGTGTGTTTCAAAACTTATTAGATACCGGAGTCAGTGGTATCTAAAAAGCTATACCTACTATTGGATTTGAACCAATGACTCCCGCCGTATGAAAGCAATACTCTAACCGCTGAGTTAAGTAGGCTTTTTCATTTATCCGTACAAAAAGAAACAAGGGGGGTCCAGCACATCCCCATCCCATTCCATCGATTGATTCTAAATGCAATATTATTTATACGCAATACCAATCAAAGGGATCTCGGATCGTGGAATATGCATCTTGACAAGAAATTATTTACATAATAGGATCAAATATGTATCGCAAAAGGGCTATAGCTCAGTT